TAACGGATATGGTACATAAAGAAGAATAGGCGCACAACAAAAAAAAAAAAAAGAAAATACAAGAGTACATATATAAAGAATTGAAAATTGACTCATTCACTGAGTAAAGGATTGAATTGGATTCGATTGCTCAATCGAATGCTAACTTCCATTTATTTCTTATGGAATTAACCGATCCACTTGCTATCGGATCTTTCTTTTCGATTCAGTACTTTTCAAAAAAGAATTTCGACATATTTATTATGATTTATGATTATGATAAACAATCCCACTACTTCTAATCCTGTGGTTTCTACACTTGAAGAACAAAACCTAGGGCGTATCACTCAAATTATTGGCCCAGTACTGGATGTCATTTTTCCACCGGGCAAGATGCCTAATATTTATAATGCTTTGGTAATTAAAGGTCGAGATACTGTCGGTCAGCAAATTAATGTAACTTGTGAAGTACAACAATTATTAGGAAATAATCGAGTGAGAACTGTAGCTATGAGTGCTACAGATGGTCTGATGAGAGGAATGAAAGTGATTAACACGGGAGCTCCTCTAAGTGTTCCAGTCGGGGGAGCTACTCTCGGACGAATTTTCAACGTTCTTGGAGAGCCCGTTGATAATTTAGGTCCTGTCGATACTCGCACAACATCTCCTATTCATAGATCTGCACCCGCCTTCATACAGTTAGATACGAAATTATCAATCTTTGAAACAGGGATTAAAGTGGTAGATCTTTTAGCTCCCTATCGCCGTGGCGGAAAAATCGGACTATTTGGGGGAGCTGGAGTGGGTAAAACAGTACTCATCATGGAATTGATCAACAACATTGCCAAAGCTCACGGAGGCGTATCTGTATTTGGCGGAGTAGGTGAACGTACTCGTGAAGGAAATGATCTCTACATGGAAATGAAAGAATCCGGGGTGATTAATGAAAAAAATCTTGCAGAATCAAAAGTGGCTCTAGTCTATGGTCAAATGAATGAACCGCCAGGAGCTCGTATGAGAGTTGGCTTGACTGCCCTAACCATGGCGGAATATTTTAGGGATGTTAATGAGCAAGACGTACTTCTATTCATCGACAATATATTTCGTTTCGTTCAAGCAGGGTCCGAAGTATCTGCCTTATTAGGTAGAATGCCTTCTGCAGTGGGTTATCAACCTACCCTTAGTACGGAAATGGGTTCTTTGCAAGAAAGAATTACTTCTACTAAACAAGGATCCATAACATCGATCCAAGCAGTTTATGTACCTGCGGATGATTTGACCGACCCTGCTCCTGCCACGACATTTGCACATTTAGATGCTACTACCGTATTATCAAGAGGATTAGCTGCCAAAGGTATTTATCCAGCAGTAGATCCCTTGGATTCAACGTCAACTATGTTACAACCTAGGATCGTTGGTGAGGAACATTATGAAACTGCGCAAAGGGTTAAGCAAACTTCACAACGTTACAAAGAACTTCAGGACATTATAGCTATCCTTGGGTTGGACGAATTATCCGAAGAAGATCGTTTAACTGTAGCAAGAGCACGAAAAATTGAGCGTTTCTTATCACAACCCTTCTTTGTGGCAGAAGTATTTACTGGTTCTCCAGGGAAATATGTTGGTCTCGCAGAAACAATTCGGGGGTTTAAATTCATCCTTTCCGGAGAATTAGACGGTCTTCCCGAGCAGGCCTTTTATTTGGTGGGTAACATCGATGAAGCTACCGCGAAAGCTATGAACTTAGAAGAGGAGAACAAATTGAAAAAATGACCTTAAATCTTTGTGTACTGACTCCTAATCGAATGATTTGGAATTCCGAAGTGAAAGAGATTATTTTATCTACTAATAGTGGACAAATTGGGATATTACCAAACCATGCCCCCATTGCCACGGCTGTAGATATAGGTCTTTTGAGAATACGGCTAAATGACCGATGGTTAACGGCGGCTCTTATGGGTGGTTTTGCTAGAATAAGTAATAATGATATCACTATTTTAGGAAATGGTGCGGAAATTAGTACTGACATTGATCCACAAGAAGCTCAACAAACTCTTGAAATAGCTGAAGCTAACTTGAGTAGAGCTGAGGGTAAGAGACAAGCAATTGAGGCAAATCTAGCTCTCAGACGAGCTAGGACACGAGTAGAAGCTGTCAAAGCGATTTCCTATTAGTAGTTAATACATTCAATCAAAATTCTTTAATATATTATTATACACTACACACTATATCTTGATTCCACAAATTGAACACAATGAAGTCTAATTTGATTAATCTGATGATAGAACGAAAAATAAAAAAATAGGATGGGTAGAAAAACTTATTAGATACCATGGAATCCGGTATCTAATAAGTTCTACCTACTATTGGATTTGAACCAATGACTCCCGCCGTATGAAAGCAATACTCTAACCACTGGGTTAAGTAGGTCATTTATCATCACAAAAAAGGGTCTCCATCACTTCGATGGATTATAGGTAAAATATGTTTTCTAAGCAATATCAATCTTTTACCAGTAAAC